ATTCTTTCTTAGCTAAACGGGTGGAAGATCCATCCAATTTGGTTATATCATGAACTCGAAAAACGGATCTGAATGTGACTGAAATGCACGATCTTCACAGGTATCACTTTTCACGATACCTAAACCTAAAAGGTGGAATAGCGATTTTCGAACCATTTCCTATAAGAGAATGGTTTCCATTACTTTGAGAAATGGATTCTATATCAAACTATAGCTATTGCATTAAAGAAGAAAAGAAACTAATAGAAGTCGAAGACGCGGAATGGTAGTGAATAGAGAAAAAGATTCTTCTGATTTTCTTGTTCCTGAAAATATTCTATCTATCTCCTAGACGCTGTAGAGAATTGAGAATTTTCATGTCTTTCAATTCTCGTACTCGTAATTGGAAAGTTACGGAAGGAGATCCATCATTTTGCAATGAAAACAACATAAAAAACTCTGGACAATTTCGAAATCAGACCAAGCGTCTTAATACATATGCAAAAAAATTCATTATTGGCCCACCATTGATTACAAGATTTTGCTTTTATGAATCGCTATTGCTTTGATACGAATAATGGCAGTCGTTTCAGTATGTTAAGGATACAGATGTATCCACAATTCATTTAGAGTTACTTAATAGCCTATTTCTTATACTATATCTCTCTCCCGTGAAATTCTCGAGCCGAAAGATGGATGCATATGCTGTGTTTCATTTTGCTAAATGATATCAATTAAATGGTGTATCAATTCTATAAATTGGATATAGCAATAAATAAATCAGCAAAATTCTTTTATTTTAGATAGAAGAAACATTTCTTCTATCTAAAATAAAAGAATGTACCCTTCTATCCAAATCCAATTTGCATCGATAAAATAAATCCAAATTATAGATTCCAGCAGTAGATGAATAATTGCAAATTTTTGTGTGTACGAGATTCGAATAACTTCAAAATAACTGACATAATTTTTTATTTTTCCTGATCAGAAAAATACATGAAAAAGAAAGGAGGTAGAAAAATTTTTTGATTTATGGTTAAAGAAGAAAAACAAGAAAACAGGGGTTCTGTTGAATTTCAAGTATTCAGTTTCACCAATAAGATACGGAGACTTGCTTCACATTTGGAATTACACAAAAAAGATTTTTCATCGGAAAGAGGTCTACGAAGACTTTTGGGAAAACGTCAACGTTTGCTGGCTTATTTGGCAAAGAAAAATAGAGTACGTTATAAGAAATTAATAAGTCAGTTGGATATTCGGGAGAAGTAATTTAATCGTTCGAATTATTTTCTTATTTTATTAGTAGTCTTATAGTAGTCTTAGATTTTGCATTTTGATGAGCCTCGTTTTGAGGAATTCATGGAATAATGAATTAAGGAAGAAAAAAGAATATGAGTCTACCGTTTACAAGAAAAGATCTAATGATAGTCAATATGGGCCCTCAACATCCATCAATGCATGGTGTTCTTCGACTGATCGTTACTCTCGATGGTGAAGATGTTGTTGATTGTGAACCCATATTAGGCTATTTACACAGAGGAATGGAAAAAATCGCAGAAAACAGAACTATTATACAATACTTGCCTTATGTAACACGGTGGGATTATTTAGCTACTATGTTTACAGAAGCAATAACGGTAAATGCACCAGAATTCTTAGAGAATATTCAAATACCTCAAAGAGCCAGCTATATTCGGGTAATTATGTTAGAATTGAGCCGTATAGCTTCACACTTATTATGGCTTGGGCCTTTTATGGCGGATCTCGGCGCACAGACTCCTTTTTTCTACATTTTTAGAGAGAGAGAATTGATATATGATCTATTTGAAGCTGCTACAGGTATGCGAATGATGCATAATTACTTTCGCATCGGAGGAGTAGCTGCCGATCTACCTTATGGATGGATGGATAAATGTTTAGATTTCTGTGATTATTTTTTACGAGGAGTTGTTGAATATGAACAACTTATTACACAGAATCCTATTTTTTTAGAACGAGTTGAAGGAGTAGGTTTTATTAGCGGAGAAGAAGCTGTAAATTGGGGCTTATCGGGACCAATGTTACGAGCTTCTGGAATACAATGGGATCTTCGTAAAATTGATCCTTATGAGTCTTACAATCAATTCGATTGGAAAGTTCAATGGCAAAAAGAAGGAGATTCGTTAGCTCGCTATTTAGTACGAATTGGTGAAATGAAGGAATCCATCAAAATTATTCAACAAGCTGTAGAGAAAATTCCTGGAGGCCCTTATGAGAATTTAGAAGCCCGACGCTTTAAGAAAGCAAAGAATTCGGAATGGAATGATTTTGAATATAGATTTCTTGGTAAAAAACCTTCCCCAAATTTTGAATTATCAAAACAAGAGCTTTATGTAAGAGTAGAAGCTCCAAAAGGTGAATTAGGAATTTATCTGGTAGGAGATGAGAGTCTTTTCCCCTGGAGATGGAAAATTCGTCCACCCGGTTTTATTAATTTACAAATCCTTCCTCAGCTAGTTAAAAAAATGAAATTGGCTGATATCATGACGATATTAGGTAGTATAGATATCATTATGGGGGAAGTTGATCGTTGAAATGATAATAGATAGGATAGAGGTAGAAACTATCAATTCTTTTTCGAAATCAGAATTATTAAAAGAAGTCTACGGACTGATATGGATTTTACCTATTTTGACCCTCCTACTGGGAATCACAATAGAAGTACTTGTAATTGTGTGGTTAGAAAGAGAAATATCCGCATCGATACAACAACGTATTGGTCCTGAATATGCCGGCCCCCTAGGACTGCTTCAAGCTATAGCAGATGGAACTAAGCTGATTTTTAAAGAGGATATCCTACCATCCCGAGGAGAGATTCCTTTATTTAGCATTGGACCCTCTATAGCAGTCATATCCGTTTTATTAAGTTTTTTAGTTATCCCTTTTGGATATCATTTTGTTTTAGCTGATCTTAGTATTGGTGTTTTTTTATGGATTGCCATTTCAAGTATTGCTCCTATTGGTCTTCTTATGGCAGGATATAGCTCAAATAATAAATATTCTTTTTCAGGTGGTCTACGAGCAGCTGCTCAATCTATTAGTTATGAAATACCATTAACTTTTTGTGTGCTAGCAATATCTCTACGTGTGATTCGTTAAAAAAGGAGCTTTTCCTCTAAAATACATTGAATACTTATCTTCCTTTTCTTATTCTGTATTCAGGTCGGTAAGTTAAACTAGATAGCTATATGAGTGAAACAAAACAGCTTATTAATTTGTAGTAAAAAAAAATCTCATTTCCTACGTACAAGAAAAAGTTGAAGTAAACATAAGCAGTGTAAACTCTTTACCCCAAGATTGAGATTGTTTGATTAGTCATCATATCTTGAAGCGGGCAAGAATAAAGGATTCGCGATATGGAATTCCATTACTAGAATATTTTTAGTTATTACTAGAACTTATAACCATATAAAAGAACCCATAAAAAGTTAGTGAAGGATTAGGAACACTAAAGTACATAAAGGATTAGTAATGAGAGAATCTAAATCATTAGAATTTTTCCTCATAAAAGGAATCATAATAAGGACTTGAAATTGGTGGAAATGATCAAGTAGTACTTTCTTCGGATTCCGATCCAGAGTATATTCCCATTCACTTGTTAAGGAAATAGCTATCAAGAACGAATTAACCCTTTATTTCTTTTTTCTTTTTAAGTATCCCCTTCCCAGGGAAAGAAGAATAGGACAAAAGATATGGAATGCAATACAAAAAAAGATCTTTATTTATTCTTTCTTTTATCTATATTCATACAGAATTGAATTCGTCATGAACTAATATCCAATTCTTTTCATTTATTAATTGCTATAATGAGTGTTTTATTCCAATATTAAGTTATTACTGAACAAGAAAAAACTGTCATTTTATTATATAAAGGATAAGATCAATTCGGAAGCGCTTTTTTATTATTTTAGCAGACGGAATTGCTTTGGTCTAATTTAGGACTTTCCAATCAATTTTATCTTACCTAATTCTATCTACGCCCGGGGGATAAGATCGAAAAGAAATAATCCTTTTTTCTGATCATGGAGGAGCCGTATGAAGCTAAGGTTTCATGTACGGTTTTGGAATAGCGGTGGGAACTGTGATGTTATCATCGACTATGATTATCTAACAGTTCAAGTACGGTTGATATAGTTGAAGCACAGTCAAAATATGGTTTTTTTGGATGGAATCTTTGGCGTCAGCCTATAGGTTTTCTAGTTTTTCTAATTTCTTCTTTGGCAGAATGTGAAAGATTACCCTTTGATTTACCAGAAGCAGAGGAAGAATTAGTAGCGGGTTATCAAACCGAATATTCCGGTATTAAATATGGTTTATTTTATCTTGCTTCTTACCTAAATTTATTAGTTTCCTCTTTATTTGTAACTGTTCTCTACTTAGGCGGGTGGAATTTTTCTATTCCCTATATATCCTTTTTTGAATTTTTCCAAATGAATAAAATTGTGGGAATTTTGGAAATGATAATGGGTATCCTTATTACATTAACTAAAGCTTTTTTATTTCTCTTCATTTCTATCACAATAAGATGGAGTTTACCCCGGATGAGAATGGATCAGTTATTAAATCTTGGATGGAAATTTCTTTTACCTATTTCTCTGGGCAATCTCTTATTAACAACTTCTTCCCAACTAGTTTCACTATAAATAAGATAATACAATAACAGTAAGAATATCTTCAACACAAAAGTTCTCTCAAACAAGAGAAAGAAACATACCTTTTTCATAGATATTTAGAATATGTTCCCTATGATAACTGGGTTCATTAGTTATGGTCAACAAACAATACGTGCCGCAAGATACATTGGTCAAGGTTTCATAATTACCTTATCCCACACAAATCGTTTACCTATAACGATTCACTACCCTTATGAAAAATCAATTACATCAGAGCGTTTCCGCGGGCGAATACACTTTGAATTTGATAAATGTATTGCTTGTGAAGTATGTGTTCGTGTATGCCCAATAGATCTACCCCTTGTGGATTGGAGATTTGAAAAGGATATTAAAAAAAAACAATTGCTTAATTATAGTATTGATTTCGGAGTTTGTATATTTTGTGGTAACTGTGTTGAATATTGTCCGACAAACTGTTTATCAATGACTGAAGAATATGAACTTTCTACTTATGATCGTCATGAATTGAATTACAATCAAATTGCTTTGAGTCGGTTACCTGTCTCCATAATGGGAGATTACACAATTCAAACAATTAGGAATTCGCCTCAAAGTAAAATAGACGAAGAAAAATCTTGGAATTCAAGAACGATTACTGATTACTAGGATTTTTTTGTTAGAAAAATCCAATAGTTTTTTACTAACTATAAAAGAAAAATGAATAACTACTGCTTATTACAAATTATTCATGATTTAAAATGAGAGTAAATTTTCGTGATGTGATTTCTAACTATACAATTTATATATAAATATCCTAATCCCTTTTTCTTTCCTTGAATCTTTTAGTTTTAGTCAGTTCATGAAAATTTTTATACTATTAATTTCTTCTTATCCATAATGGATTTACCTGGACCAATACATGAGATTCTTGTGCTATTTGGGGGATTTGTTCTTCTACTAGGGGGTCTAGGAGTAGTATTACTTACCAACCCAATTTATTCTGCCTTTTCGCTGGGATTAGTTCTTGTTTGTATATCCTTATTCTATTTTTTATTGAATTCCTACTTTGTAGCTGTCGCACAACTTCTTATTTATGTGGGAGCCATAAATGTCTTGATCATATTTGCTGTAATGTTTGTAAATGGCTCAGAGTGGTCTAAAGATAAGAATTATTGGACTATTGGAGATGGGTTTACTTCACTTGTTTCTATAACTATTCCTTTTTCACTAATGACTACTATCCCAGATACGTCATGGTATGGAATTCTTTGGACTACAAGATCAAACCAAATAGTAGAACAGGGTCTCATAAATAACGTTCAACAAATTGGGATTCATTTAGCAACCGATTTTTATCTTCCGTTTGAACTCATTTCCCTAATTCTTCTAGTTTCTTTAATAGGTGCAATTACTATGGCTAGACAATAATAAATTATTAGAATTTCAAATCTAAAAAAATAACTAAAGAATAAAACAATTTTGATTTAGTAAAATCCATCTACTGTCAACACAACAAATACTTTCTTTTCTCTTTTGTTGTGTAATTGTTCTATTCTAATTAATTGAATCGGTTCAATTCTTGTCCTCATATTGAAATGAATCGAGATTGATAAGGAGTTAGTTAATCATGTTTGAGCATGTACTTTTTTTGAGTGTCTATTTATTTTCGATTGGTATCTATGGATTGATTACAAGCCGAAACATGGTTAGAGCTCTAATATGTCTTGAACTTATACTGAATTCAATTAATCTAAATCTCGTAACATTTTCTGCTCTATTTGATAGTCGCCAATTAAAAGGAGACATTTTTGCAATTTTTGTTATAGCCCTTGCGGCGGCTGAAGCAGCTATTGGACTATCCATTCTTTCTTCCATCCATCGTAACAGGAAATCAACTCGTATCAATCAATCGAATTTTTTGAATAATTAGACATAGAATTCTCTAAACAAAGGCGCATATATAATAATATGGAACATTAAGATTAATAAAATTCGAGTCTTCTTTTCTTATTTTTATTTGAGAATACCCATTTTTGAAGTAGGTTATTTCAGAGTATTCTTTTTTACTTATTGAATTTTGCATTTTTGCAATTCATTGATATTGCAATATTCAAATTGCAATAATTTATATTGCAAAGATAATAGCCAATTTATTGGCTAATTCAAATTAGTATGTAGAATTCGTATAATTATGACTGTTGAAGCCTTAAATTCAAGTCTTTTGGCTCTTTTCACGCTTTCTCACAAACAGATTAAGAAATATATTGCATTATTTATTAAAGTTTGGATAAACCATTGCTTCGTCTGGTGTCTACAATACATATAACTTATATAGTACTAATTTCATTTTTACCAGATCGAAAATTATTATGTTGAAAAGGAAAATTTCTAGATCCAATGTCACATTCTGTAAAAATTTATGATACATGTATAGGATGCACTCAATGTGTACGAGCTTGTCCAACAGATGTATTAGAAATGATACCTTGGGATGGATGTAAAGCCAAGCAAATTGCTTCTGCGCCGAGAACCGAAGATTGTGTGGGTTGTAAGAGATGCGAATCTGCCTGCCCAACAGATTTTTTAAGTGTCCGCGTTTATTTAGGGCCTGAAACAACCCGTAGCATGGCTCTATCTTATTGATACGTTACAAAAAACTCCACTTGAATCGTCTGATTCCTCTTTACCGAAGAAGCCCGTGCTCAAAATAATCGAGCATGGGCTTTTCTGGTCAAAACGTATCTTGTCTTTATTACTTTATCATGAGTTATTTTCCTTGGTTAACAATACTTGTTGTTTTGCCGATATTTGCAGGTTCATTAATTTTCTTTTTACCCCATAAAGGAAACAAAATTGTTAGGTGGTATACTATATCTATTTGTTTATTAGAATTCCTTCTAATGACTTATGCATTCTGTTATCATTTCCAATTAGAGGATCCCTTAATCCAATTAAGGGAGGATTATAAATGGATAGATGTTTTTGATTTCCACTGGAGATTGGGAATCGATGGACTTTCATTAGGATCTATTTTATTGACAGGATTTATCACTACTTTAGCTACTTTAGCGGCTTGGCCAATTACCCGGAATTCGCGATTATTCTATTTCTTGATGCTAGCAATGTATAGCGGTCAAATAGGATTATTTTCTTCACGAGACCTTTTACTTTTTTTTATCATGTGGGAGTTAGAATTAATTCCTGTTTACTTACTTTTATCCATGTGGGGGGGAAAAAGGCGTCTATATTCAGCTACCAAGTTTATTTTGTATACTGCAGGCGGTTCCATTTTTTTCTTAATCGGAGTTCTGGGTATGGGCTTATATGGTTCCAACGAACCAAGATTAGACTTGGAACGATTAATTAATCAATCATACCCTGCAACACTGGAAATACTACTTTATTTTGGCTTCCTTATTGCTTATGCTGTCAAATTGCCGATTATACCTCTACATACGTGGTTACCAGATACCCACGGGGAAGCACATTACAGTACATGTATGCTTTTAGCGGGAATCCTATTAAAGATGGGAGCATACGGATTGATTCGGATCAATATGGAATTGTTACCTCATGCTCATTATCTATTTTCCCCCTGGTTGGTAATAATAGGAGCGGTGCAAATAATCTATGCAGCTTCAACTTCTCTTGGTCAACGAAATTTCAAAAAAAGAATAGCCTACTCCTCCGTATCTCACATGGGTTTCATAATTATAGGAATTGGTTCCATAACTAACATTGGACTAAATGGAGCTATTTTACAAATATTATCCCATGGATTTATCGGTGCTACACTATTTTTCTTGGCAGGAACGGCTTGTGATAGAATGCGTCTTGTTTATCTCGAAGAACTGGGAGGGATATCTATACCAATGCCAAAAATGTTTACTATGTTTAGTAGCTTTTCAATGGCTTCTCTTGCCTTACCAGGAATGAGCGGTTTTGTTGCAGAATTAGTAGTATTTTTTGGACTAATTACTAGTCCAAAATTTATGTTAATGCCAAAAATGCTAATTACTTTTGTAATGGCAATTGGAATGATATTAACTCCTATTTATTTATTATCTATGTTACGTCAGATGTTCTATGGATACAAATTATTTCATGTTCCAAACGCATATTTTGTGGATTCTGGACCACGAGAACTCTTTCTTTTAATCTGTATATTTTTACCAGTAATAGGAATTGGTATTTATCCAGATTTTGTTCTCTCGCTATCCGTTGACAGGGTAGAGGCTCTCTTATCCAATTATTATCCTAAATAGGATTTTCTTTTTTTAACTAGTCCGCTCTATATTTCATAATGGAAAAACCAAAAAATTCCAAAAAAAGTAAAAAAGTCTAATTAGATCTATTTCGAATTTTTGGGAACCCCTTTGAAAAGACGTTCAAAGGGGTTCCCAAATCAAAAAATGGGAAAAAACCTTCATTTTATGAATGTTTTATGTTATGTAATCATTTAGATGATAATATAAATGAACCATAACTATGTAAACCTATTCCTAAAAGATTGATACCAAAATAGCAAATCCAAATTATAAGAAATCCTATCGAAGCTACAAATGCAGAATTCGTACCCTTCCAATTTGGATTTGTTCTACTATGTAAATAAATTGCAAATATGGTCCAGGTAATAAATGCCCAAGTTTCCTTGGGATCCCAATTCCAATAGGATCCCCACGCCTCATTAGCCCATACTGCTCCACAAAGAATACCTATGGTTAAAAGGGTAAACCCTAGACTAATAACACGATAACTCCAAGAATCCAAACGCTCAGTTAATTGATATTTGTAATAATTTGGAAATGAAGGAAAAGAGGTGTTTTTTAAGTCACTTCTTTTTGCATAGAAATATTCAATTTCACTAAATAAAAATGTTTTAAGTAATTTTATTTTTTTCTTTTTAGAAAAGAAATCGAAATTCTTTCGAAATCTAATGATTAGAAGAGCGGCGGATAATAAGGATCCGCACAAAAGAGTTGCATAGCTTAGTAACATCATACTGACATGCATCATTAACCACTGAGATTGGAGAGCAGGTACTAGTATTGTAGATTGATGCATTTCAGTTAAAAGACCTGACGTGGCAAAGCCTTGCGTTAAAATAGTACTTGGCGTAGTTATTGCGCTTAAATCATTTTTAGAGTTCTGTATCTTAGGAATAGTATGAAGAATATACAGAGCCCATGAAAGGAAGATCAATGACTCATATAAATTACTTAATGGAAAATGTCCCGAAGAAACCCAACGAGAAACTAAGAATCCTGTTATAGAGAAAAAAGTAGCTATCATTCCTTTTTCTGATGAATCACGTAATCCCCTAAGTTCACGAACTAATAAGGTTATCAAATGAATCGTAATCACAATTGAAATAGTTGAGAAAGAGATATGAGTTAGTATATGTTCTAAAGTTGCAAATAGCATAAGGAGAAGGTCCCATTACAAAATTGGAAATTTCGAATTGAATCCATTTTCTAATCTATTGTATTCTTTTTCGAGAATGCCGCCACTCGGACTCGAACCGAGATGCTTGAGCACTGCTTCCTAAGAGCAGCGTGTCTACCAATTTCACCATGGCGGCTAACTTGAAATAATAGTTAACTTAAAAGAATAATAGTTATTTTCTCGCGAATCGTCGAGATTAGGAGAATCTATAGAATTTAGGAAAATTAGAATTTCATCATTAAATACAAAGAGTTTTGTATTTTGAAAAGTTTCTAGAGTCAAAGCCTTTACGCTCTTATTAATATGATTTACCAGTCCTAAACCAATTTATTTGTGAATTTTGGATAAGATCGGTAGAAATTATAAATCCTATTGCAAGAATACTCTACTTTTGATAATAGAATCCTCCTAAAAAAATAGGAGGATTCTATTATCAAAAGTTCTTTGATAGGAAAAAAGAATACTGAGGACACAATATACCAAAACTTTTGTTCTATATAACAGAATAACAGAGGGATTAGTTCTAAGAATATTGTACCCAGGAATTCGACACATAAAAGTACATTCATTAATTAATCCAAATTATTCATTCATATTAAATAATTGGAATTTCTTTGAGATCGGTCAATTCAGATTATTCCAAAACCTGATTATTTGTTTATTACCCAGAAAAACCTTTTGGTTTTGGATGCTCGTTACCGCTCAAAAATGATCTTGATTTTGCTAAGGAATAAGATTGTACTATGGAAAAATAAGTTTTTTTCTTCCAAATATTTTTACGAATACGCTTTTTTGACATCGAAGTACGTTTTTTTGGAACTGCCATTCAAAAGGGGAATTTGTTTTTTCTAGTTGTATGTGAAAGACATCTATTGCCGCAAATCAATCCTTCTTTCTGTTTTTTCTTAGTATTTATACTTAGATACTGAAAGATAATGAAATTTGAAATTATTTTTTACTTCATTTTGTCTAATGTGGATAAGACAAGAGTTTTTCGCGTATTTTTCTTTTTCATATATATTTTATACTTTGTTTTAATAATATACAATATATACAAAGATATATTATATACAAAGGTTTTCTATTTAAATCAATTTATATATCAAATATACTCCATATATAAATCTAAGGTATGAGGGATAAACCCCCATATAATATGGGGAGATAAAACGAAGGTAAAATTCAAATAGTTAATTAAGTTGAGAAGATATTCAAGAATTGAATTCCAGTCAAAATAAAAAAATAATTAGTCTCTTAAACAAGACATTCTAAAACTTAGATAATTCTAGTCATTAGGATTTCCATTTTATATGAAGTAAAAAATATTCGAGAATTTCCGATAAATATAAAATTCAAATATAGTTGAAATTCAATCAATCAGTTACGAAATATATAGTTGAAATTCAATCAATCAGTTACGAAATAAGAGAGCTATTTCATTTTAACAGAAAGAAATACAAAAAAGAATAGGAATAAAAAGTAAACTGATTCAATCTTTTTTTATCTAATAACTAAATAATGAAATTCTTTGATTAAGTTTTTGAATTAAAGCAACTAAACCCATTCCGAATTTTTGAATATTTCAATGAAACAAATTTTGAAAAAATAAGAATTACAGTATTTTTTCTTATTCTTATTTTGTTTTTTTAATTCCTTCAGAAAGAAATAAGAATAAGTTTGGTGAATCGGAAATAATTTTATAGAAAAAAAGAACTCTAAATTTCAACTAAAAATTGCTATTTCTTTTCTTATGGAACATACATATCAATATGCCTGGGTAATCCCTCTTCTCCCACTTCCAGTTATTATGTCAATGGGGTTTGGGCTTTTTCTTATTCCGACAGCAACAAGAAATCTTCGTCGCATATGGGCTTTTCCTAGTGTTTTACTCTTAAGTATAGCTCTGGTATTCTCAGTTCACCTGTCTATTCAACAAATAAAAGGGAGTTCTATCTATCAATATCTATGGTCTTGGACCATCAATAATGATTTTTCCTTAGAATTTGGATACTTGATCGACCCCCTTACTTCTATTATGTTAATATTAATTACTACAGTAGGAATCTTGGTTCTTATTTATAGTGACGATTATATGTCTCATGATGAGGGATATTTGAGATTTTTCGTTTATATAAGTTTTTTTAATACTTCCATGTTGGGATTGGTTACTAGTTCCAATTTGATACAAATTTATTTTTTTTGGGAACTTGTGGGAATGTGTTCCTATTTATTGATAGGCTTTTGGTTTACACGACCAATTGCAGCGAGTGCTTGTCAAAAAGCTTTTGTAACAAATCGTGTAGGGGATTTTGGTTTGTTATTAGGAATTTTAGGTTTTTTTTGGATAACAGGTAGTTTAGAGTTTCGGGATTTGTTCAAAATAGCTAATAACTGGATTCCTAATAATGGGATTAATTCATTACTTACTACTTTGTGTGCTTTTTTATTATTTCTTGGTGCAGTTGCAAAATCTGCACAATTCCCTCTTCACGTATGGTTACCCGATGCTATGGAAGGACCCACTCCCATTTCGGCTCTTATACACGCAGCAACTATGGTTGCTGCGGGGATTTTTCTTCTAGCTCGACTTCTTCCTCTTTTCATATCCCTACCTTTGATAATGAGTTTCATTTCCTTAGTAGGTACAATAACACTTTTCTTAGGAGCAACTTTAGCTCTTGCTCAGAGAGATATTAAAAGAAGCTTAGCCTATTCTACAATGTCTCAATTGGGTTATATGATGTTAGCTCTAGGTATAGGTTCTTATCAAGCAGCTTTATTCCATTTGATCACTCATGCTTATTCGAAAGCTTTATTGTTCTTGGGATCCGGATCCGTTATTCATTCAATGGAACCTCTTGTTGGATATTCACCAGATAAAAGTCAGAATATGGTTCTTATGGGTGGTTTAAAAAAATATGTTCCTATTACAAGAACGACTTTTTTATTGGGTACACTTTCTCTTTGTGGTATTCCACCTCTTGCTTGCTTCTGGTCCAAAGATGAAATCCTTAGTAATAGTTGGTTGTATTCACCTTTTTTTGGAATAATAGCTTCTTTTACTGCAGGATTAACTGCATTTTATATGTTTCGAATATATTTACTTACTTTTGATGGGTATTTGCGTGTTCATTTTCAAAATTACAGTAGTACTAAAGAAGGTTCGTTGTATTCAATATCCTTATGGGGAAAAAGCATACCCAAAGGAGTCAATAGAGATTTTGTTTTATCAACAATGAAGAGTGGAGTTTCTTTTTTTTCACAAAATATACCCAAAATTCCTGGTAATACAAGAAATAGGATAGGATTCTTTAGTACTTCCTTTGGAGCTAAAAATACTTTTGTCTATCCTCGAGAAACTGGAAATACTATGCTATTTCCTCTTCTTATATTACTGCTTTTTACTTTGTTCATTGGATCTATAGGAATCCATTTTGATAATGGAGTAATGGATAATGAAACATCGGAGTTAACTCTATTATCAAAGTGGTTAACCCCCTCAATAAGCTTTTTCCAGGAAAGTTCTAATTCTTCCATAAATTCATATGAATTTCTCACTAATGCAATTTCTTCTGTAAGTTTAGCTATTTTTGGTCTATTTATAGCATATATATGCTATGGATCCGCTTATTCTTTTTTTCAGAATTTGAATTTTAAAAATTCCCTTGTAAAAGGGAATCCCAAAAATAACTTTTTGGATCAAGTAAAAAAAAAGGTATACAGCTGGTCATATAATCGTGGTTATATAGATGTTTTCTATACTAGGCTCTTTATCCTGGGTATAAGAAGATTTGCCGAACTAACGCATTTTTTTGATAAAGGTGTTATTGATGGAATTATCAATGGAGTGGGTCTTGCTGGTTTTTGTATAGGAGAAGAAATTAAATATGTGGGGGGAGGGCGAATATCGTCTTATCTATTCTTTTTTTTATGTTATGTATCCTTGTTCTTATTCTTTTTTCTTCCTTAATTCATTATTCCATGAATTCCTCAAAACGAGGCTCATCAAAATGCAAAATCTAAGACTACTATAAGACTACTAATAAAATAAGAAAATAATTCGAACGATTAAATTACTTCTCCCGAATATCCAACTGACTTATTAATTTCTTATAACGTACTCTATTTTTCTTTGCCAAATAAGCCAGCAAACGTTGACGTTTTCCCAAAAGTCTTCGTAGACCTCTTTCCGATGAAAAATCTTTTTTGTGTAATTCCAAATGTGAAGCAAGTCTCCGTATCTTATTGGTGAAACTGAATACTTGAAATTCAACAGAACCCCTGTTTTCTTGTTTTTCTTCTTTAACCATAAATCAAAAAATTTTTCTACCTCCTTTCTTTTTCATGTATTTTTCTGATCAGGAAAAATAAAAAATTATGTCAGTTATTTTGAAGTTATTCGAATCTCGTACACACAAAAATTTGCAATTATTCATCTACTGCTGGAATCTATAATTTGGATTTATTTTATCGATGCAAATTGGATTTGGATAGAAGGGTACATTCTTTTATTTTAGATAGAAGAAATGTTTCTTCTATCTAAAATAAAAGAATTTTGCTGATTTATTTATTGCTATATCCAATTTATAGAATTGATACACCATTTAATTGATATCATTTAGCAAAATGAAACACAGCATATGCATCCATCTTTCGGCTCGAGAATTTCACGGGAGAGAGATATAGTATAAGAAATAGGCTATTAAGTAACTCTAAATGAATTGTGGATACATCTGTATCCTTAACATACTGAAACGACTGCCATTATTCGTATCAAAGCAATAGCGATTCATAAAAGCAAAATCTTGTAATCAATGGTGGGCCAATAATGAATTTTTTTGCATATGTATTAAGACGCTTGGTCTGATTTCGAAATTGTCCAGAGTTTTTTATGTTGTTTTCATTGCAAAATGATGGATCTCCT